ATATCCATTGAAACCAGTATTTGTGTGTTTCGGCTTGAGCCGTACGAGATGAAATTCTCATATGCGGCTCTCAGAGGGGGAGTCCTTCTTGGGTTACCTATCTCAATAAAGTATATGATTGGTTCGAAGAACGTCTCGAGATTCAAGCAATTGCAGATGATATAACTAGTAAATATGTTCCTCCTCATGTCAACATATTTTATTGTCTAGGCGGAATTACGCTTACTTGTTTTTTAGTACAAGTGGCTACGGGTTTTGCTATGACTTTTTACTATCGTCCAACTGTTACAGAAGCTTTTTCCTCTGTTCAATACATAATGACTGAGGCCAATTTTGGTTGGTTAATTCGATCAGTTCATCGATGGTCAGCAAGTATGATGGTTCTAATGATGATCTTGCACGTATTTCGTGTGTATCTTACGGGTGGGTTTAAAAAACCCCGCGAATTAACTTGGGTTACGGGGGTGGTTCTGGCTGTATTGACCGCATCTTTTGGCGTAACTGGTTATTCCTTACCTCGGGACCAAATTGGCTATTGGGCAGTAAAAATCGTAACAGGCGTGCCTGAAGCTATTCCTATAATAGGATCGCCCCTGGTAGAATTATTACGTGGAAGCGCTAGTGTGGGCCAATCTACTTTGACTCGTTTTTATAGTTTACATACTTTTGTATTACCTCTTCTTACTGCCGTATTTATGTTAATGCACTTCTCAATGATACGTAAGCAAGGCATTTCAGGTCCTTTATAGATTTATAGAAAAGGCGGATCATATATATTTGTAATTTATCATATCGGGGAGGAACAAAAATATTTAATTGCTACAAAACAAATATGGATTATTGAAAAATTAAGGCATATTATTTGGATACTTCTCTTCAACTCTGAAGTATTGTATTGTTACGAATAGTTGAAGTATATTTTACTAAAAGAGGATGGATTATGGGAGTGTGTGACTTGAACTATTGATTGTTCCATGCGGATATATGATTTTCTCCGCCACGTTGGAATTCACAACCCAATGTGTCTCTGCATCCAACCATCACGTCAATCCCCTTATGTAGCATAGGATAGGCCGGTTCGCTTGAGGAGAATCTTTTCTATGATCATACCCTAATCATGTTATGCATGAACAGGCTCCGTAAGATCCCTAGAATAAGCGATGTGGCATGATTAAAAGTTCTATCTATTCCACTTTGTTTGATTTTTTTATTATAATTTTATAATTATTTTTATAATTTATATTATAATTTTTATAATTTATAATTATAAAATTATAATTTATTAGTAATTAGATATAATTAGATATTAGAGTAGATAGATAGTATTTATTTGATTAATTTAATTTGATAGTAATCTAATTATAGTATGGAGATGCATTCATTTCCTTTGCATCGACCCTGATCTATAATACTATCGGAGTGAAATAAGGGATCTAAAGAAGAACAGAGATTAGACTTTATTAATAATTAATAATAAGTAAAAACTTTGTATTGTTGTATGTAAGAAAATCTAGATTTTGTGGGGATAAATAGCAAACAAAAGACATGAGATAATCCAAAAAGCACTTGATCATTATCGAATTTGTAAGCCTACTTGGATATGGAGCATTTCTTTGCCAAAACTGAATTCTTTGCAATGAGCAAAGAATCGTTGCAACCCGGGGAAATGGAATTTCATAAATCTTTTCTTACATAGAGTCATTCTACATTGTATATGTAGATATGTATGATATGAAATATAGATTCTCTATGTACCCATTTATGTTCTATGGATCTATTTCTGTCATTCTTTTGATTCTTGTGCTCGAGCCGGATGATAAAAAATTATCATGTCCGGTTCTTTTGGGGGATGGATCCTTAAGAATTCACCTATCCAAATAACAAAGAAACCTGATTTGAACGATCCTGTATTAAGAGCTAAATTGGCTAAGGGTATGGGGCATAATTATTATGGCGAACCCGCATGGCCCAATGATCTTTTATATATTTTTCCAGTAGTAATTCTAGGCACTATTGCATGTAATGTGGGCTTAGCAGTTCTAGAGCCGTCAATGATTGGTGAACCGGCAGATCCATTTGCAACTCCGTTGGAAATATTACCCGAATGGTACTTCTTTCCCGTATTTCAAATACTTCGTACAGTACCAAATAAGTTGTTGGGTGTTCTTTTAATGGTTTCAGTACCAATAGGATTATTGACAGTACCCTTTTTGGAGAATGTCAATAAATTCCAAAATCCATTTCGTCGTCCAGTAGCTACAACAGTCTTTTTGATCGGTACTGCAGTAGCTCTTTGGTTAGGTATTGGAGCAACATTGCCTATTGAGAAATCCCTAACTTTAGGTCTTTTTAAAATTGATTAAACCGTGAAATGCCAGGACATAGGTATCTAGGGAAGATCCCGTTCTGGATCTTCCCTAGATACATCAATCAATTTTATAATTTTATTTATGATCTATATCCGCAAATATATGGATCGTACCGTAGATTCAAAACTCATTCTATTATTTTTTCTTTATAAAAACTAAATAAAAACTAAAAATTTTTATAATTCCAACGGATTTAAAATTAACACTTTTTCTTAGGTAAATTGATTGAAAAATGCTTCTGTAGAGTGTCCAATATCCGTTTTACATCTTCTATGCGAAAATATTCTATTTTCATAAGATCCTCTTGACTATAACTCAAAAGGTCCAATAATGTATGTATATTGGACCTTTTGAGACAATTATAGGCCCTGGAAGGCAATTCTGATTGGTCAATAAAAATACATGTTAATGGAATTCGTTTTTTGTTTTTCTTTAAATCAGTGAATTTGTCTTGAAAGGAAAAAGGGGGCAGATTCAATCTGTTTTCATTTTCCTCTAAATTCATGTCCTCTTTTTCTGCATGTAGAAAGGGAATCAATAAATCAATCAAATTACGAGAAGCTTCATAAAGTGCTTCTTTAGGAGTTAAACTTCCATTCGTCCATACTTCTAGAAAGAGTATCTCTTGTTTTTCATTCCCATTCCCGTAAGAATGAATACTATGATTCGCATTTCGAACAGGCATGGATACAGTATCTATAGGATAACTTCCATCGTGAGATTCGTTTGTGGATTTCATATGATATCCGCGATCTCTCTTGATTTGTAATTCAATACACAAATCAATTGGTTCTGTCAGGTTAGCTATATGTTGTGTCGTGTCAACTATTTCTACAGAAGGTGGTGAGATGATATCTTGAGCGGTTATGTATTTTGGACCTCTGACGCAAATGGATGCGTCCCTAACTCCATAGAGATTACTTTTCAATACAATTTCTTTCAAATTTATTAAAATATCATGTACTGATTCTTCAATACCTACTATCGTAGAATATTCGTGCAACACATTCTCAGATGTTGCACGTGTGATAAATGTTCCTTCTATTTCTCCAAGTAAAGCCCTTCGCATGGCAATACCTACGGTATCGCCTTGACCTTTCATAAGCGGGGACAGAACGAAACGACCATAATAAAAGCGCTTGCTGTCTACTCTTGATTCAACACATTTCCACTGTAGTGTTCGAGTGGATCCTGCTACTTCTTCTCGAACCATACTATTATTTTTATTTTCTTTATGATTATTGGATCGGATCATTGAATCATTTATTTTTCTTGGAATCTATTGAATTCTTATTTCTACACACGTCTTTTTTTAGGGGGGCGACATCCATTATGTGGCATGGGTGTTACATCACGTACGAAACTTAATAGTATTCCGCTTCTACGAATGGCTCGTAATGCCGCATCTCTTCCGAGACCTGGACCCTTTATCATAACTTCTGCTCGTTGCATACCCTGATCCACTACTGTACGAATAGCGTTGAGTGCTGCTGCTTGAGCAGCATAAGGTGTTCCTTTTCTTGTGCCTCTGAATCCAGAAGTCCCCGCGGAAGCCCAAGAAACTACCCGACCTCGTACGTCTGTAACAGTTACAATAGTATTGTTGAAACTCGCTTGAACATGAATAACTCCTTTCGGTATTCGACGTTCATTCTTATGTGAACCAATACGTGCATTCTTACGTAAACCAATTTTTGCTATAGGTTTTGTCATATTTTATTATCTCATATTCATAAGAAAAAAAAAAGGAAGAATCAGAAATATATAGAAAGATACGGGAATATCCATTTTATATGAAAACTGATCCTTTTTTTTCTTTCTTTTTACATGTACATGGTTTTTTCTTTTAGAAAGTTCTTTATTTAGAACTTGAGAAGAATTATCCCTGTCTCTGTTTATGTCTCGGATTGGAACAAATTACTATAATTCGCCCGCGCCTACGGATCAGGCGACATTTTTCACAAATTTTACGAACAGAAGCCCTTATTTTCATATTTTTTATTCCTTACCCTCATTCTGAATCTATTTTTTTGGAAACAAAAATTAGTTTATTTTTTTTTTTTTTCGAATTATACCCCTACGAGAGGGATGTTTAAAAGAATGATCTAATCGTTCGAATCTTTTTTTCGAAGTCTATAAATTATGCGTCCCCTGATTGAATCATAACGACTCATTTCTATTTTTACTCTATCTCCGGGTAGTATACGTATAAAACTGCGCCGGATTCTCCCTGAAATATAACCTAGAATTAGATCTTGATTATCTAATCGAACTCGAAACATACCGTTGGAAAGTGACTCAATAATTAAACCCTCATGAATCAATTTTTGTTCTTTCATTTCAGATAACCCCCTTTAAGTATCAACTACTAGAGGAAGAGTTCTATAATTCTATAATTCACTTCTCCTCTCTATTTTACAAATAGACAAATAGTAAGTTCGAGAGAGTATTAAGTTACTGCAGGAGAATCACCATATATAACACAAGATTTCTCCTCCAATTTTTTCTAGTCGAGCTTCTCGATCTGTCATTATACCTCGAGCAGTAGAAAGAATTACAATCCCCATTCCGCCTAAAATCTTAGGAATTCGTTGATAGTTGGAATAGATTCGTAGACCGGGTCGGCTGATACGCTTTAAAATAATTTTATTCCCTTTCCTAGTCTTTCTATGTCGTAAGGTTAAAACCAAGAATTTTTTTTTACTTTCTTGATGTTTTCGAACGTTTTCAATAAAACCTTCTCGTAAAAGTATTTTAACAATATTTTTAGTGATATTAGTAGATGCTATTTGAACCCTTCCCTTTTTATCCATGTCAGCATTTCTTATAGAAGTTATTATATCGGCAATAATGTCCCTACCCATGACGAATTATAGTTATTGATGCCTCCTCATTTTTTATATAATCAACATGCTTTTTTTGTTTTAGTTTAATTTTTTTCTTTTTTATTGATTTATTGAATTTTTTTTTTTAATTAAAAGTATATGCATGAAACACGATCTATTAATTGGATCTATTTCAGATATTCGAATTAATAAAATTTAAATTATAGAATTCTATATCTATACTATGATATAAATAGAAATAAAGATAGGAATGAATATACTATGAAATAGTATAATTTAATATATAAATATAAAATATAAATAGTCGAATAATAATAAATATATAATAATATTAATATTATTATATATTATAGTATCTAGTAGAATATATAATATAATAATATAAATAATATATAAAAATATATAATATATAGAATAGAGAATAGAAATATAAATATAGAATAGAGAATAGAAATATAAAAAGAGTATGTCCTATTTTAACCTACTAGTCTGATTTAGAAGACTATAAGACTTCGGGTGCTAATGAAACTATTTTAGTAAAATTCAACTGTCTCAATTCCCGAACAATCACACCAAAAATTCTAGTTCCTTTTGGATTTCCTTCTTGATCAATGATAACCGCTGCATTGTCATCATATCGTATTATCATGCCATTGTCACGTTTGAGTTCTTTACACGTGCGTACAATCACAGCTCTAATTACTTCTGATCTTTCTAGAGACATGTTGGGCACTGCTTCTTTGATTACAGCAACAATAACATCGCCAATATGAGCATATCGTTGATTACCAGTTCCTATGATTCGAATACACATCAACTCTCGAGCTCCGCTGTTATCCGCTACATTTAAAAGGGTCTGAGGTTGAATCATATCATTTTTTTATCTCTTATTTCAATGCAAGGGACAAAGGAAAAATAAATATTATCTGTCCAGAGATAAAGAAATCCGCGGTTGTTTTTTCATTCTCAATACACCTTTACTTACTTTTGTTTACCTATCCTGATCCTGAAATAACAAATTGAGTTCGTATAGGCATTTTGCATGCAGCTATTTTCATAGCTGCTTTGGCTACAGTTTCTGATACTCCACTTATTTCATAAAGTATTCGGCCCGGTTTAATAACGGATACCCAATATTCGGGGGATCCCTTCCCCGAACCCATACGTGTTTCCATAGGTCTTACTGTAACAGGTTTGTCGGGAAAGATACGTACCCATACCTTTCCACCACGACGTGCATATCGTGTCATTGCTCTTCGCCCTGCTTCTATTTGTCTAGCTGTGATCCAAGCAGGTTCAAGTGCCTGAAGAGCATATCTTCCGAAACAAATATGATTGCCTCGGCAACATATTCCCTTCATTCTACCTCTATGTTGTTTACGAAATCTGGTTCTTTTTGGGTCATAGTTGATGGTTGTTTCTGAATTCCATCTCTACTGCAGAACCGGACATGAGAGTTTCTTCTCATCCAGCTCCTCGCGAATCACTAGACGTGATTGTTTATGGATAATGCTTATTTCTTTTACTTTTAACAAATCTTCTAAAGTATTTAACTTTACCTCATATTGAATCACCCAAAAAGTCATCCAATAGATGAAAAATAAATGAAATATAAATTTCAATAAAAAAAAATATAAAACTAAAGGTTACGCGGGCGAATATTGACTCTTTTCTCTTTTATTTGTAGGGTCATTTTATGACTATTCAGAAGAAATCTATGTTATTCTTGGTTCATTCCGCCATCCTACCCAATGAATCATTAGGATTGATTCTTTTTCAATCAAATCCTATGTAGTCACAGGTTCCATCGTTCCCATAGCTTCTCCATTAATGCTTAGGCCTGAACTCTGCAATGGAGCTCCCAACAAAATCAGTTATTTGTTTCCGAGTCAATCTCCTCAGTTTTCTTAACCCGAAGCTCGATTCAATTATTCATCTATGTTTCTATTATTTATTTCTATTATTTATATCCTTATTCTATCTTATTATTTATTTATCTATCTTATTAGATATATAATATCTATATTATATATATTGATTATTGATTAGATTATTATTATTTAATTTAATTTAAAATATTATTATTTAGTAATTATTTATATTTAGATTCTTGATTATTATGATTGATTTTTATGATAATATATTCATTCTATTTATTATTATATTTATGTTATATTTATATGTATAATATTTTATTATATTATTATTATTTATTATATTTATTATTATATTTATATATTTTATATTTATTATATATTTATATATATATATATAAATATATAATAATAAATATTAAAATATTAAATTAATATTAAGAATAATTAATATTAAGAATTAATATTCTTTTTTTTTATTATTTTATTTATATTTATTAATATTAATATTAATTTTATTAATATTTTAAATATAAAATAAAAAAATATGAATGTTGTATATTGATTTTGTATATTTATTGTATATTGATGTTGATGCTTTATCACACTGCCTTTTTTTATGGGGTGATTTTTCATAAACCATACATATTGGAATCATATATCATTGAGATCTTTATTCTCTCTTTCTATCATCCTTTCATTTTTCCACATCCCCCTTTTTTTGTTTCATAATTTATAATTATATTTATTTTTTATGTTATGAAAAAAATTTCAGTTGCTACAACTATATGATCGATTCAGTCATATAGTGACTGTTTCTTGGGATCTCGACAATACGAAGCAATAAGTTGGTTATTAGTTTTGAGTTTTTTTAGTTTTGATCGTTACTAAGTTTATAGTGGGGTCATCCTTTTTTTGTAATCTCAACTCTAAATAAAAAACTAAAACTAACGAGTCACACACTAAGCATAGCAATTATACGAAACCTAAATTAAAGAGTAAATCTAATTTTTATTCAACCTTATAGAATTATAATTGTTTGTTTTTCTTTGATTAAGATAAAAAAATAAAGAAGAAAGCTTATAAATTTTTTCTATTGCTCAGCAGAATGGCGAGATAAGTAAAGGTCCATTATTCTTATTCTTGGTTTACAAATACCCAAATCTTTATGCCTAAGACTCCATATATAGTTCTAATTGTATGGGAACAGTGATCAATTTTAGCCCGAATTGTTTGTAAAGGAACCCTACCTTCTCTGATCCATTCGACACGTGCAATCTCTTTTCCGTCGATACGCCCTGCGATTTGTACTTGAATTCCTTTTGTATCCGTTTGTTCAGTTAATTCAATAGCCTTCTTCATTGCCTTTCGAAATGAGACTCTATTTTTTAATTGTAAAGCTATATATTCTGCAAGAATATTAGGTTGTCCATAAGGCTTTTCAATTCTTGTGATAGCAATGTTGAGTCTCCAGTTTACAGAACGAAACTCTTTTTGTACATTTATCTGTAATTCTTCGACTCCCCGTGTTCGTCCTTCTAATAATAAATTGGGAAATCCAATATAGATTATGACTTGAATCAAATCTATTCTTTTTTGAATCCCTATATGGGCAATTCCTTCAAAACCTGAGGATATTCTCTTATTTTTTTGTACATAGTTCTTAATACAATTCCGTATTTTTTCATCTTCTTGTAGGCCCATGGAAAAATTCTTTGGTTGTGCGAACCAAAAAGAATGATGACTTTGAGTTGTTCCAAGTCTGAAACCTAGTGGATTTATCTTTTGTCCCATATTTTTCTACTCTTTGTTCCATCCATATTTTTTTTAATCTCTAAATATAAAATAGGAATCTAAATTCTATTTCTTTAGATGAATCTAAAATTTATATTTTTCTTTTAAAACAATTTTTATATGACAAGTGGTTTTTTTTATTAGACAACTACGTCCTCGAGCCCGGGTTCTTAATTTTTTAACAATAGCACCTCCGTTGACTTCAGCTTTACTAATAAATAAATAAGCTTTATTCAAACCCATATTATGACTAGCATTTGCTGCTGCAGAATAAACTAATTGTAAAATTGGATAAGATGCTCTACAAGGCATTAGTTCTAATATCATGAGTGTTTCCTCATAAGAACGCCCGCGAATCTGATCAATTACTCTTCGTGCTTTGAAAACAGACATACATACATATATATGTTGAGCTAACACTTTTGCTTCTCTATCCGAATTTTCGTTCTTTATCATAAAAGAAAGTTCTCCCCCGCCAATGAATGATAAGTGCCTAGGTGAAGTATAGTATAAGATAAGTCAGAAAAGTAAGAATAAGTAATAAAAGTCTAAGTCTTCGTATACTAGAAAAATAAAATACTATACTCTTAGTTCTTAGTATAAGATAAATACTCTTAAGTCTAAATACTAATTATAAATACTATTAAGATAAGACTTTTAACATGAATACTTAGTAGAACGACTAACGACGAGATTTATTATCGTTTCTTGCATGTCTCACGAAAGTTAGAGTAGGTGCGAATTCTCCCAATTTGTGACCGACCATACGATCTGTTATATAAATAGGTAAATGTTCCTTTCCATTATGAATAGCGATTGTATGGCCAATCATTGTGGGTATAATGGTAGATGCCCGAGACCAAGTCACTATTATTTCTTTCTCCTCCCTCATGTTGAGTTTTTCAATTTTTCCCGATAAATGATTAGCTACAAAAGGATTTTTTTTTAGTGAACGTGTCACGGCTGATTACTCCTTTTTTTTACATTTTTAAAATTGGCATTCTATGTCCAATATCTCGATCTTAATCTGAAGTATGAAGGTAAGAATCAATACAATAATGATGAATGGAAAAAGGATAAAATCCTTTAGCTAGATAAGGGAAGGGGCGGATGTAGC